CATTTATCTATCCAGCCATGAGGTAGATCGGCGGCTATTCCTCCAATACGAAAATAATTATGCATCATTCGCATACCGGTGGCAGCTTCGAATAGATCATATATTAATTCTCGTTCTCGAAAAATATAGAAGAAGGGAGTCTGTGCACCAATATCTGCCATAAAGGGTCCAAGCCATAACAAATGAGAAGCTATACGACTCAACTCCAACATAATTACTCGGATATAGCTAGCTCTTTTAGGGACTTGAATATTTCCCAATCGCTCTGGTGCATTTACAGTTATTGCTTCTGTAAACATAGTAGCTAAATAATCCCAACGTGTTACATAAGGTAAATATTGTATAATTGTTCGATTTTCTGCAATTTTTTCCATCCCTCTATGTAAATAACCCAATATTGGTTCACAGTCGATAACATCTTCACCATCTAGAGTAAGGATAAGTCGAAGAACACCATGCATTGATGGGTGGTGAGGACCCATATTCACTATCATGAGGTCCTTTCTTGTAACTGGTGCAGTCATAGGTTTTTTCCCGATTCATTCTTCCATGAATTGCTGAAAATCAAAAGAGGGTTATCAAAAGTAAAATCATTTTTTAAATTAACGCGTTTTTATCTCTCGAATATTCAACTGACCTATTAATTCTTTATAACGTACTCTATTTTTTTTTGATAAATAAGCTAGTAGTCGTTGGCGCTTTCCCAAAATTTTCCGCAGACCTCTCTGAGATAAATAGTCTTTTTTGTTCAATTCCAAATGGGAAGTAAGCTTTCGTATTTTATTAGTAAAACAGAATACTTGGAATTCCACAGACCCCGGGTTTTCTTCTTTTTCTTTTTGTGAAATCACTGAAATGACTGAATTTTTTACCATAAAAAAATCCCCCTTTTTTTACAAATATGAATTTTACTGATCAGTAATAATAATGCGAGTTAGTGGTATACATAAGAAACTTATTTTTTATGGAATTCTATATCTAATTTTATTAAATAAAAAGAATCGATCCAATTAAACCGGCATTCGAATAGGTATACAAAACAATAGTCTATTTTGCATTTTCAAAAGAAAATTGTTTAAATCTTAAAATTAAGAAGATTTTGTTGATTCGTTTTTAGAAATAATGGATACCTCATTACATTAAATTAGTATCATATATTAGACTAAAATGTAAGACAAGTTATATGTGCATTTGTTTGCTTTCATATATCAGATATGGTACTATATAAAGTTTCATTAATTACTTTTCAATTGCGGGATACATACGTATCCTTAACAGACTGAAACGACTTCCGTTATTTGTATCAAACCAATAGCGATTCATACAAGCTAAATCTTCTAATCGATAATTGGGCCAAAGAAGTAATTTTAATTTAATTAATTGATGTCTATCAAGATCGTTATTTTCATTCAAAAATTGACTAGAACTTTTAAAATTATTCCCATTACAAAATATTCTATTTTTATCGATACCTTGACTATTCTTTGAATGGAAACAAATTAGAATTCTCAATTCTCTACGACGTCGAGACGCTAAAATATTTTCAGGGAAAAACAAATAAGAATTATTATTTTCAGTTAGATGGCTTCGAATGGATTTATCAAAATCCTCCTTATCGGCATATATTTTCTCTTGGTATCTTTGATTAATACGATGTCTACTCTTATGAACTAATGAAATTTTTATGGTTTGGTGCATAATAAACTGGGCTGATTTTTTTACAGACAGACGAAGAGGTTCGATAATCAATCTTCCCCTTTTCATCAATTCTGTAAGAGTTAAATTCTTTTTAATCAGCATTATATCAAGATTCATTTCTCTCCTTTGAATAGAGGATAGGGCTATTTTTTTTGGATTTCTCAGTCTAAGCAGGAGACAATATACTTTGATATTATTGATCATTCTTTGATTCAAAGCACCATCCCATCTTAATTGAAAAAGTAAATATCTTTTGAGGAAGAAATCAAGTTCTGCTTCTGTATTGCTCTTGTATTGTTTTTTCTTTTGTAGTTTTTTCATGTCTGATTCCGAATAAGTTTCCGCAATCTCGTTTTCTTGGTTTAATAGAACAGATACAAGACTTTCTTGGTTTTGCATAGTTGATCGAAGAGCTCTTTCATTTGCAAATTCTTTTTCTTTTTTATTCTTGAATTCAAAATATTTTTTTTCGTTTGACGGTATAATTCCTTTTTGTTTTCTATTCAGGTTTTTAGTTTCACTAAGATTTTCATTTATATTCAAATTCAAAAAAAGGAATTTGCTTGGTATAAACCAGGGTTTAATTTTATATGCATTATAAAATAGGAAAAATTCTGGAAAGAACCAAAGTTCTAGATTTGATATAGGATGATTTAGTATTTCTGTATTCATTCCCATCCAATCCCATTTTTTTTTTTGATTGGATGAATTGCTTTCTTTATCTTGATGAATCATAAAATAAAAAAGATCCTTTTTATCAATTTTATCAATTATTTGATAATTTGGAGCCTCGGTCTTAGTATTTTGGTTCCTATTGGTATTGACCTTGACCCAAGCTTCAATATCTATTTTTTTTTGAAAACAAAAATTGATAATTTTCCAATCAAAATATTTTCGATCCATATTTTTTTCCATATATATACTAGTACTTTTTCCTAGAAAATTATTGATAGGGATATAGGCTAATCTAGCAAATTTTTTTCTTTTTTGTGTATTGTAATTATAAAAATTATTTTGAGTTTTATTTACTTGGAATGGTGATCTATAAATAGATAGGTCCTCCCTCTTTTCATAATTAATAGATCTATAAGATAAAAGATTATATCTATAGTATTTTTGAAAATTATCTTTCTGATTTGGTAATAAATATACTTCGTAATCACTTTGTTTTTTATAATAACTCAATTGTTCTTTTTCATATAAATCCGCTTTGTTTAAATTTTTATCTCGAATTGTACGCCATTTTTGTGCTATTAATTTAGACCATTTAATCTGAGATAAATGATATTGATAATAACCTCTTAACCAGCCTTTCCATTGATTTTTTTTCGAGTTCGTAAGTTTCTTATCTTTTAATTTAGAATCAATTATTCCTTGTCTGCCAAAATTATTGTTTATTGAAGTTTTAAGAAAAAAAGATGTTCCGCGATATTCAAGAATATTAAACAAATTGGGGGCTTGGACTTTTGATAATTTGTAAAATACATATGCTTGTGAGAAGGAGGATAATTCATCAAAATTCTGTGAATTATTATTACTAATATTATAAAAGGACTTTTGTATAGTTGAAATAAAGTTAATTGTATTTTGATTGGTTTTATTACTTTTTTCATGATTTTTTTTAGTATTGGAAATAGGTTTATCAATAATAGTTTTTATTGATTCAAGAAAAAGTTTTGTATATATTTTTGGAATATTAATGATAGATAGAAGGATATCTATATATATATTTTCAATGAAAAATTTTATAAAAAAATAAAATTTACGGATTATTCGAGCACTACGTCGTTTTAATGTTTGCCAAATAATTTTTGTTAATTCGAATCTTTTAGCATTACAACTATTTTTATTAGTACTAACATTTATTCCGGGAGTCACTTTCTTTTTTTCTTTTTTAATTATTTCTATTTTTTTTCTAATTATACTTGTTCTATCAGTTAGACCATTCATTTTTTTTTCTGTTAGTAAAAAATTTGTCCAATTTCTAGATTTAATTTGATCCATTGATTCATTAATTATTTGATTATCCGTTATAGAATCTTTTTCTTTTTTAGTTTTTCTTGATTTGTCGACTTCTTTCAATCTACTAAATATCAATAGAATTTTATTTCTTTTTGAGATTTCTTTTATTTTTTTTTCGAGTTTCTTTAAAATAGGTTCAAAAAAGGAAGGCCTTTTTCGAGGAGAACCAAAAGGAAGTTCAGTTTCCATTCCCCAAACTGTTAAAAAACAAAAATCATCCTTTTGACCTTTCTTTTTGATTCGATCTAGATAAGAATACCTTAGTTTATATCCGTGCCAAGGTTTTAGACAGAAAGGAAATAGGATTTTTATCTGAATGCCGTCTAGTAACCAATTTTTTGGAAATTCTCTTTCTGATAATTGAACACCATTATAGGTGCATTTAATATGTATTTCTCTATTCCATTCCTTTAAATCTTCAGACCATTCAGGAAATTGCAATAGTACCATACGGACAATGTTTTTAGCTATTATTAATGAAGGTAATAGAATATATTTTCTAAGAGTCGATTGAGTTATTAACATTAAACCTCTTATTACTTGCGCAAGCGGGATCGTATCCCAAGCTTCTGCTATTTCTATGCGTGCTTTCTCCTTTCTTTTGTTCTCTTCTTTTTTGTCCTTCTCGTTTTTTTTTTCTTCGTTTCTCTCTTCTTCTGTGTAATCTGAAATTTTTAGTTCTGCTCCCTCTCTCATCCAGTTTCGAAAAATTAGTTTCATTAGTCCTGAGGTATCAAAAGAAAAAAGACCCAGTTTGCCTATTCTGTTCAAAAAGAGGAGAGAGTGCACATTTGCTTGAAAGAGTTCCCAAATAATTGTTTTACGCCTTTGTGCTCGCATAGAACCTTTTATTATGTCTCTCCGAAAATCCGATTGTTGTGAATAGCGTATTAAAGCCACCTCGTCTGCTTGATCAGGATTGTTAGTATCTTTATTAGTAGTGTCACTATTTTCCCTATTATCACTAAAAATCACTACTCGTTTAAATTTTCTTGAACGAATCTCATAATCAATGGGTACTTCTTCTTCACCCTCTCCTTCCTGTTGTTCTAATTCATTGATTAATTTATATGACCATCGAGGTACGTTTTTACTTATTTCTTTTATTCCAATAATGTTTTTTTTTCTTTTTTTATTATTAGTTATAATTGCATTGAATAAAAATTTGAAAAAGTTTGTTTCCTTTTCGAACTCAACTCTTTCTTGTTCTGAAAATAAAAAAGATCTTTTCAAATTTAAATTTGATTCTCTTTCTCTAGCAAGTTGATTGATTAAAGTCA